GATTAGATACCCCACTATGCTTAGCCCTAAACCCAGATATTTAACACACAAAAATATCCGCCAGAGAACTACGAGCATAACGCTTAAAACTCTAAGGACTTGGCGGTGCCTTAAACCCCCCTAGAGGAGCCTGTTCTATAATCGATAATCCACGATCCACCTCACCATCTCTTGCCAGTACCGCCTATATACCGCCGTCACTAGCCTACCCTATGAAGGATATAAAAGTAAGCAAAACAGCCAACAATAGCTAATAAGTCAGGTCAAGGTGTAGCTAACCGAGATGGAAGAAATGGGCTACATTTTCTAAACTAGAAATTATCTCACGGAAAGAACCATGAAACAAGTTCTACAAGCAGGATTTAGCAGTAAACAAGGATTAGAATGCCCAATTTAAGCCGGTCCTAAGGCACGCACACACCGCCCGTCACCCTCCTCAAATCAACATCACCTATAAATAAAACCACAACAAACAAACAGATGAGGCAAGTCGTAACAAGGTAAGTATACCGGAAGGTGTACTTGGAACATTCAAAATATAGCTTAAATCAAAAGCATTCAGCTTACACCTGAAAAATGTCCCCTAAAACAAGACTATTTTGAGCAACAATCTAGCCCAACCAACTAACACAAATACAACAAAACAAAACCATCCCACCAAGAACAACCAAAACATTTTCACTGCCCCAGTATAGGAGATAGAAAAGACAAAGTTGGAGCAATAAAGACAGTACCGCAAGGGAAAGATGAAAAACAATGAAACATTCACCAAGCCCTAGAAAGCAAAGATTAACCCTTATACCTTTTGCATCATGGTTTAGCAAGCACATCCAAGCAAAGAGACCTAAAGCTTGAACCCCCGAAACTAAGTGAGCTACTTAAAGGCAGCCCCATCAGGCTAAATCCGTCTCTGTGGCAAAAGAGTGGAGAGACCTATAAGTAGAAGTGAAAAGCCTAACGAACCTAGTGATAGCTGGTTGCTCAACAAAAGAATACAAGTTCAACCTTAAACCTCCTACAAAACATCTCAAAGTGTAAAAGAAAAGTTTAAGATATATTCAATCGAGGTACAGCCCGATTGAAAAAGGACACAACCTAAAACGAAGGACAAAATACCAAAATATTCACCACCGTAGGCCTTAAAGCAGCCATCACCAAAGAAAGCGTCAAAGCTCCACCACCAAAAAACATAAACAACAAACTTTTTTCCTCCAGACAACATTGAGCTATTCTACTCCAATAGAAGAACTAATGCTAAAATGAGTAACAAGAAGAACAGAACTTCTCTACGCGCTAGCTTAAATCATAACAGACAAACTACTGATTATTAACAGCCATACTATAAAACCAACAACACTTAAAACACCCTATAAAACAAACTGTTAACCCAACACAGGAGCGCATATAAGAAAGATTAAAATTTGTAAAAGGAACTAGGCAAACCAAACGAGCCCGACTGTTTACCAAAAACATAGCCCCCAGCAAGAACATAAGTATTGGGGGTAATGCCTGCCCAGTGACACTGTTAAACGGCCGCGGTATCCTAACCGTGCAAAGGTAGCGTAATCACTTGTCTTTTAAATAAAGACTAGAATGAATGGCCAAACGAGGCTCTACCTGTCTCTTACAAATAATCAGTGAAATTGATCTTCCCGTGCAAAAGCGGGGATAACACTATAAGACGAGAAGACCCTGTGGAACTTCAAATATAAAATCAACTATCACCAACACCCACCCACGGGCCTTATACCAAATAGCACCTGATTTTTATTTTCGGTTGGGGCGACCTCGGAACAAAACAAAACCTCCGAAAAATAAAAAACCCTTTAAACCTAGAACAACAGTTCAAAGTGCTTCCGGCAAAACGATCCAATACACTTGATCAACGAACCAAGCTACCCCAGGGATAACAGCGCAATCCCATCCTAGAGTCCCTATCGACGATGGGGTTTACGACCTCGATGTTGGATCAGGACATCCTAATGGTGTAGCCGCTATTAAGGGTTCGTTTGTTCAACGATTAACAGTCCTACGTGATCTGAGTTCAGACCGGAGCAATCCAGGTCGGTTTCTATCTATAAACTTTCAGTCTTTTCCAGTACGAAAGGACCGAAAAGACAAGGCCAATATCAAAAACAAGCCTTACCTTACATTAGTGAAAACAACTTAACTAATAATAAGACAAAAACCTCTGCCCAAAAAAAGGGCCAAATTGGGATGGCAGAGCCAGGTACAAATGCAAAAGGCCTAAACCCTTTATCCAGGGGTTCAATTCCCCTTCCCAATCCATGAAAACACTCCTATCTAACCTCATACCTCCATTAATATATGTGATCCCAATCCTAATTGCCGTAGCCTTCTTCACCCTAATTGAACGAAAAGTACTAGGCTACATACAACTTCGAAAAGGCCCAAACATTGTAGGACCATACGGACTATTACAACCAGTAGCAGACGGAGTAAAACTATTCATTAAAGAACCAATCTACCCACTAAACTCATCAATCACACTATTCACCATATCCCCAATCCTAGCCCTATTACTAGCACTATCAATTTGACTCCCATTTCCAATTCCATTCCCCCTAGCTGACCTTAACCTAGGCATCCTATTCCTAATCTCCATTTCCAGCCTAATGGTCTACTCAATCCTATGATCAGGGTGAGCCTCAAACTCAAAATATGCCCTAATAGGGGCCCTACGAGCAGTAGCCCAAACCATCTCATACGAAGTAACCCTAGGAATCATCCTACTCTCCCTAGTCCTCTTCTCAGGGGGCTTTAACATACAAACATTTATAGTAACACAAGAACCAATATACCTAATATTCTCCTCCTGACCACTCATAATAATATGATATATCTCCACATTAGCCGAAACCAACCGAGCACCATTCGACCTAACCGAAGGCGAATCCGAACTCGTGTCAGGATTCAACGTCGAATATGCCGCCGGACCATTCGCCTTATTCTTCCTAGCAGAATACTCAAACATCCTAATAATAAACACCTTGACCGCCATCCTATTTTTAAACCCTGCCCACACCAACAACATCCCAGAATTATTCTCAATATCATTAGCCTCAAAAACAATACTATTATCAATGGGATTCCTATGAATCCGAGCCTCCTACCCCCGATTCCGATACGACCAACTAATACACCTACTATGAAAAAACTTCCTCCCAATCACCCTAGCATTATGCCTATGACACATTTCAATACCAACCGCCTTATCAGGGCTACCCCCAATACCATAGGACACGTGCCTGAACCAAAGGATCACCTTGATAGGGTGAATAATAGAGGTTAAAACCCCCTCGTCTCCTTAGAAAAATAGGAATTGAACCTATACCAGAGAGATCAAAACTCCCTATACTTCCATTATACTATATTCTAGTAAAGTCAGCTAATTAAGCTCTTGGGCCCATACCCCGAAAATGTCGGTTAAAATCCTTCCTATACTAATGAACCCGTATGCAAACACAATCATTACCACAAGCCTAATCATAGGACCACTACTGACAATTTCCAGCAACCACTGAATCCTAGCATGAACCGGCCTAGAAATCAGCACCCTAGCCGTCATCCCACTAATCGCTAAACAACACCACCCACGAGCAATCGAAGCCGCCATCAAATACTTCCTGACACAGGCAACTGCCTCAACACTAATTCTATTCTCCAGTATTATTAATGCATGAACACTAGGCCAATGAAGCATCACACAAATATCTAACAACATCTCATGTACAATCCTTACCACAGCCCTAGCCATTAAACTAGGGCTAGCCCCATTCCATTTTTGATTACCAGAAGTACTTCAAGGAACCACCACAACAACAGCCCTAATCTTAACCACCTGACAAAAACTAGCACCATTATCCCTACTAATAATAACCGCCCAGTCCATAAACACACCACTAATACTAACACTAGGACTCACATCCACCATCATCGGAGGATGAAGCGGACTAAACCAAACCCAATTACGAAAAATCATAGCATTTTCCTCCATCGCCCATCTAGGATGAATAATCACAATCCTCACCCTGTCCCCAAAACTTACACTACTTACATTCTACACATACATCGCCATAACCTCTACAATATTCCTAATAATTAAACTCCTAGAAACAAACAAAATCTCTGTAATAATAACATCATGAACAAAACTCCCTACACTAAACACTATAATAATACTAACCCTCATATCACTAGCAGGACTACCACCACTAACAGGATTCATACCTAAATGATTAATTATCCAAGAACTAACTAAACAACACATACTCATTATTGCCACTATAATAGCCCTCCTATCACTACTTAGCCTATTTTTCTACCTACGAATTTCATACTACACAACCATCACACTACCCCCAAACTCCACTAACTACCTACAACAATGACGACATAAAATCAACCAAAAACACTACCTTGCCCTAATAACCACCCTATCCACCTCCTTACTTCCAATCACACCCACTCTACTAACCGCCATCTAGAAACTTAGGATCAAACCTACAAAACCGGGGGCCTTCAAAGCCCCAAACAAGAGACAAAACCTCTTAGTTTCTGATAAGACCTACAAGACTCTACCTTATATCTCATGAATGCAACTCAAACACTTTAATTAAGCTAAGGCCTTAACTAGACAAATGGGCCTCGATCCCATAATAAATTTAGTTAACAGCTAAACACCCTATCCAGCGGGCTTTTGCCTACTTTTTCCCGCCTCTACAGGGCGGGAAAACCCCGACACCAATAAAGGTATATCTTCAAATTTGCAATTTGACATGAACTTCACCACGAGATTTGATAAGAAGAGGGATTAAACCTCTATAAAAAGGTCTACAGCCTAACGCTTGGACATTCAGCCATCTTACCTGTGTTTCTAACTCGTTGATTCTTTTCCACTAATCACAAAGACATTGGCACCCTATACTTAATTTTCGGAGCCTGAGCCGGCATAGTAGGCACAGCACTAAGCCTATTGATCCGCGCAGAACTAAGCCAACCTGGGACCCTCCTAGGAGACGACCAAATTTATAATGTTATTGTCACTGCTCACGCTTTCGTTATAATCTTTTTCATAGTTATACCAATCATGATTGGGGGCTTCGGAAACTGACTCGTACCATTAATAATCGGAGCACCGGACATAGCATTCCCCCGTATAAACAACATAAGCTTCTGACTCCTACCTCCATCCCTACTTCTACTCCTAGCCTCATCAGGAATTGAAGCAGGTGCGGGCACAGGCTGAACCGTGTATCCACCACTAGCTGGAAACATGGCCCATGCTGGTGCCTCTGTAGACCTGACTATCTTTTCTCTACACCTAGCAGGTGTGTCATCAATCCTCGGGGCTATCAACTTTATCACTACAGCAATTAATATAAAATCCCCAGCCATATCACAATACCAAACACCCCTATTCGTGTGATCAGTACTTATTACAGCCGTCCTATTATTACTCTCATTACCAGTACTCGCTGCAGGCATCACCATACTACTTACAGATCGAAACCTAAATACAACCTTCTTTGACCCCTCAGGAGGGGGAGACCCAATCTTATACCAACACTTATTCTGATTTTTTGGCCACCCTGAAGTATACATCCTAATCTTGCCCGGATTTGGCATAATCTCACATGTTGTAACCTACTATGCCGGCAAAAAAGAACCATTCGGATATATAGGAATAGTTTGAGCAATAATATCTATTGGATTCTTAGGTTTTATTGTATGAGCTCACCACATATTTACTGTAGGAATAGATGTAGATACCCGAGCCTACTTTACATCTGCAACAATAATTATTGCCATCCCAACAGGAGTGAAAGTATTCAGCTGACTAGCCACCCTACATGGAGGAATAATTAAATGAGACGCTGCTATATTATGAGCACTCGGCTTTATCTTCTTATTTACCATCGGAGGCCTCACAGGCATCGTACTAGCCAACTCATCCTTAGACATTGTATTACACGACACCTACTACGTAGTAGCACACTTCCACTACGTTCTCTCCATAGGAGCCGTATTCGCTATCATAGCAGGATTTACCCACTGATTCCCACTTTTCACCGGATACTCCCTACACCAAACCTGAACAAAAGTCCATTTCGGGGTAATATTTGCAGGAGTCAACATAACCTTTTTCCCCCAACATTTCCTAGGCCTAGCCGGAATACCACGACGTTACTCCGACTACCCAGATGCATACACCTTATGAAACTCTATCTCATCAATTGGATCCCTAATCTCCCTAGTAGCTGTAATCATAATAATATTCATTATCTGAGAAGCATTCTCTTCAAAACGAAAAGTAATAACAGTTGAACTCACACCTACTAATGTAGAATGACTACACGGCTGTCCACCCCCATATCATACATACGAAGAACCAGCCCACGTACAAACTCAAGAAAGGAAGGAATCGAACCCCCTTGAATTGGTTTCAAGCCAACCACATAACCTTTATGTTTCTTCCTTAAGACGTTAGTAAAATACATTACCTAACCTTGTCAAGGTTAAATTATAGGTTCAAACCCTTTACGACTTAATGGCACATCCATTTCAATTGGGATTCCAAGATGCAATATCACCTATTATAGAAGAACTCCTCCACTTTCATGACCATACCCTAATAATCGTATTCTTAATTAACACCCTTGTACTTTACATCATTACCTTAATAATAACAACCAAACTAACATATACCAACACTATAAATGCCCAAGAAGTAGAAATAATTTGAACTATCTTACCAGCTATTGTCCTAATCACTATCGCACTACCATCTCTACGAGTCCTATACCTAATAGATGAAATCAGCAACCCACATTTAACCATCAAAGCCATAGGACATCAATGATACTGAACATACGAATACACTGACTACGAAAACCTTGAATTTGATTCTTACATAATCCCAACCCAAGACCTTCCAAACGGACATTTCCGACTACTAGAAGTAGACCACCGCATGGTAGTACCAATAGAGTCTCCAATTCGAATATTAATTTCAGCTGAAGATGTCTTACACTCATGAGCAGTCCCATCGCTAGGAGTAAAAACAGATGCAGTCCCAGGCCGGCTAAATCAATCAACTTTTATTATCACTCGCCCAGGGGTATTTTACGGACAGTGCTCAGAAATCTGTGGGGCTAACCACAGCTTTATACCGATCGTAGTAGAATCTGTACCACTAAAACACTTCGAAAACTGATCCTCACTAATACTATCATAATCCCACACTAAGAAGCTAATAGGACAGCACTAGCCTTTTAAGCTAGAAAAAGAGAACTCCGCCCCTCCTTAGTGATATGCCACAACTAAACCCAGACCCATGATTATTAGTCCTCTCCTCCACATGATTAACATACATTATCATCCTTCAACCAAAAATCTCATCCTACCTACCCATAAATACTCCCAACAAAAACCATAAAATCGCCAACATAAACCCATGAACTTGACCATGAACCTAACATTCTTCGATCAATTCATAAGCCCACAAACCCTAGGAATCCCATTAATCATTCTAGCCTTACTTACACCATCACTTATACTTCCAACCCAGAATAACCGCTGACTAACCAACCGTCTTTCAACTCTACAATTATGAGCAATTAATCTATTTACAAAACAACTAATAATACCAATTAATAAAACAGGACATAAATGATCTATTACTCTAACATCACTAATAGCCATACTTTTAATAATCAACCTGCTAGGTCTGCTACCATACACATTCACCCCAACCACCCAACTCTCTATAAACATAGGATTAGCTATTCCAATATGAATAGCCACAGTACTCACAGGCCTTCGAAACCAACCAACAACATCACTGGGTCACCTACTACCAGAAGGAACCCCAACCCCACTTATCCCAATCCTCATTATAATTGAAACAATTAGCCTCTTTATCCGACCCCTAGCCCTAGGGGTCCGACTCACAGCCAACCTAACAGCTGGCCACTTATTAATCCAACTTACCTCCACCGCAGTACTAGCCCTACTATCAATAACAATAACCTTATCTATCCTAACTATAACTATTCTCTTCTTACTAACAATCTTAGAACTAGCAGTAGCCATAATCCAAGCCTACGTGTTCGTCCTATTATTAAGCCTCTATCTACAAGAAAACATTTAATGGCCCACCAAACACATGCCTACCACATAGTAGACCCAAGCCCATGACCACTAACAGGCGCAGCAGCAGCACTACTAATAACCTCAGGACTCGCCATATGATTCCACTATAACTCAATATTACTAATAATCCTAGGCCTATCAATTATACTACTTACTATATTCCAATGATGACGAGATATCGTACGAGAAGGAACCTTCCAAGGACATCATACCCCTCCAGTACAAAAAGGCTTACGATATGGTATAATCTTATTCATCACATCAGAAGTGTTCTTCTTCATTGGGTTCTTCTGAGCCTTCTACCACTCAAGCTTAGCCCCAACGCCAGAACTAGGCGGATGCTGACCACCAACAGGAATCACCCCACTAAACCCATTTGAAGTCCCACTACTAAATACAGCAGTCCTACTAGCTTCAGGCGTGACAATCACCTGAGCCCACCATAGCCTTATAGAAGCCAACCGAAATCAAACTATCCAAGCCCTCAGCCTCACAATTCTACTTGGCTTATATTTCACAATACTGCAAGCCATAGAATACTACGAAGCCCCATTCACAATCGCCGACGGTGTTTATGGCTCTACATTCTTTGTTGCAACGGGCTTCCACGGATTACACGTTATCATCGGATCAACATTCCTAGTAGTATGCTTATTACGACAAATTAAATACCACTTTACCTCAACCCACCATTTCGGATTTGAAGCAGCCGCTTGATATTGACACTTCGTAGACGTTGTATGACTATTCCTATATGTATCAATCTACTGATGAGGCTCATACTTTTCTAGTATAATAGTACAAGTGACTTCCAATCACTAAGTTTTAGCTTAACCCTAGAGAAAAGTAATGAACACAACAATCTCAATTATAATTATCTCATTGACCCTATCAACAATCCTAATGATACTAAACTACTGACTTACACTAATAAAACCAGACAACGAAAAACTATCCCCATACGAATGTGGATTTGACCCACTAGAATCTGCCCGCCTACCATTCTCGATTCGATTCTTCCTCAGTAGCAATTCTATTCCTACTATTTGATCTAGAAATCGCACTACTACTCCCACTACCATGAGCCATACAACTACCACATCCGACCTATTCCTTCACCTGAGCCCTCATCATCCTATCCCTGCTTACATTAGGCCTTGTCTATGAATGAATTCAAGGAGGCCTAGAATGAGCAGAATAGATAACTAGTCTAACACAAGACAACTAATTTCGGCTTAGTCAATCGTGATTAAACTTCACGGCTATCAAATGACACCCACACACTTTAGCTGCTACTCTGCCTTCATTATCAGCATCACAGGTCTTTCACTACATCGAACCCATTTAGTTTCAACTTTATTATGTCTTGAAGGAATAATACTATCCCTGTTTATTACTCTATCAATATGACCCATCCAACTACAAATTTCCTCGTTCATACTAACTCCCATACTAATGCTATCCTTCTCAGCCTGCGAAGCAGGCATAGGCCTATCATTACTAGTAGCATCTTCACGAACTCATGGATCAGACCACTTACAAAACTTAAACCTACTACAATGCTAAAAATCATCATCCCAACAATTCTACTACTGCCAACAACCATACTCTGTAAACCAAAACAACTATGACCAACCACACTAACTTACAGTTTTGGGATTGCCCTCTTAAGCCTACAATGATCTAAACCAACTATAGAACTAACAACCTTCTCCAATTACTACCTAGGAGTAGATCGAATTTCAGCCCCACTACTAATCCTATCATGCTGACTTACCCCATTGATAATCTTAGCCAGTCAAAATCACCTAACCACGGAACCAACCTCACGAAAACGAACTTTCATCATCGCTATCATCTCACTACAAATCTCACTAATTTCAGCCTTCTCAGCCACAGAACTAATCATATTCTTCATTGCATTCGAAACCACACTAATCCCAACACTAGTAATCATCACACGCTGAGGCAACCAAGTGGAACGACTAAATGCTGGAACCTATTTTCTATTTTACACCCTCGTCGGCTCTCTACCCCTGCTAGTAGCCCTATCATTTATACAAACCCAAAACGGCACCCTATCCACCTACACAATACAACTCAACCAACCAACCATAATAAACTCATGATCCCATTCAATATGATGACTTGCACTATTAATTGCCTTTATAATCAAAATACCTCTATATGGATTACACCTATGACTGCCAAAAGCACATGTAGAAGCCCCAATCGCAGGATCAATAATCCTAGCAGCCGTACTATTAAAACTCGGAGGATACGGCATCATCCGCATCACAATAACACTAGACCCCCTATCAAAAACACTATCCTATCCTTTCATAGTAATAGCTTTATGAGGGGTAATCATAACCAGTTCAATCTGCCTACGCCAAACAGATCTAAAATCACTAATTGCTTACTCATCTGTAAGCCATATAGGCCTAGTTATCGCTGCAACACTAACACAAACTCAATGATCATACACTGGCTCTATTACACTAATAATTGCCCACGGTTTAACATCGTCCATACTTTTCTGTCTAGCTAATACCAACTATGAACGAACCCACAGTCGAACACTACTCCTCACCCGAAACATACAACTAGCACTACCACTAATAGGACTATGATGACTCTTAGCTAGCTTAACTAATATAGCTCTCCCACCAACAATTAACCTTATAGGAGAACTAACAATTATTATCTCACTATTCAACTGATCAAACATTACAATCCTAATAACAGGATTAGGAACACTAATCACCGCCATCTACACCTTATACATACTAACCACAACACAATGAGGAGAAACTCCATCACATCTAAAATCAATTCCCCCAACCTATACACGAGAACATCTACTCATAACACTTCATATTCTCCCAATAGCACTACTAACAACAAAACCAGAACTAATCTGAGGTACATTCTACTGTTAATATAGTTTCAAAAAAAACATTAGACCGTGGCTCTAAAAATAGGAGTTAAAATCTCCTTATAAACCGAGAGAGGTATTACACAATAAGAACTGCTAATTCCTATACCTGAGACTAACCCCTCAGCTCCCTCAATCCCACCAACTTTTAAAGGATAGAAGTAATCCACTGGCCTTAGAAGCCACTCACCCTTGGTGCAACTCCAAGTAAAAGTAATGACCCTATTAATAAACTCCACACTCCTCCTAACCCTCCTCATCCTAACACTACCTCTAATGACACCCATATACCCTACAATAAAAACAAAAACAGCTGTAAAAATAGCATTCTTCACTGCCTTACTCCCACTGACCACATTTATCTACCTAAACATCGAATCAATTATTACCAACCTTAACTGATCCCATACATCCACATTTAACATCAACATAAGCTTCAAATTCGACCAGTACTCAATAATATTCGTACCAATCGCCCTATATGTCACATGATCTATTTTAGAATTTACTCACTGATATATAGCCACGGACCCACACATCACAAAGTTCTTCAAATACCTATTAATCTTCTTAGTAGCCATAATAATCCTAGTAACAGCCAACAATATATTCCAATTCTTTATTGGCTGAGAAGGAGTAGGAATCATGTCCTTCTTACTAATTGGATGATGACGCGGACGAACAGAAGCAAACTCATCAGCCCTACAAGCTATCATTTACAACCGCACAGGCGATATCGGATTAATTCTCAGCATGTCATGACTAGCAATGAACACAAATACATGAGAGCTCCAACAAATATTCTCCATCACCCCCTCCACCCCACTACTCCCCCTTCTTGGCCTCATCCTAGCTGCAACTGGAAAATCAGCCCAATTTGGCCTTCACCCATGATTACCAGCAGCCATAGAAGGCCCAACCCCAGTCTCAGCATTACTACACTCCAGCACCATAGTCGTAGCAGGTATCTTCCTACTCATTCGAATACACCCAATCTTAGCTACAAACAACTCAGCCCTATCAATCTGCCTATGCCTAGGAGCTATCACCACCTTATTCACAGCATTCTGCGCCCTCACCCAAAACGATATCAAAAAAATCATCGCCTTCTCTACATCAAGCCAACTAGGTCTTATAATAGTAACCATCGGCCTAAACCAACCACAACTGGCCTTCCTACACATCTCCATACATGCATTTTTCAAAGCAATACTATTCCTATGTTCTGGCTCCATCATCCACAACCTCAACAATGAACAAGACATTCGAAAAATAGGGGGACTACACAAATCCCTACCAATCACATCTTCATGCTTAACCATCGGCAGTATAGCACTCATAGGCATACCATTCATAACTGGATTTTACTCCAAAGACATCATCATTGAAACCATAAACACGTCATACCTGAACGCCTGAGCCCTTCTCCTAACACTAATTGCAACCTCATTCACCGCAATCTACAGCCTACGAATCACAACATTCGTACAAACAGGGTCACCCCAATATCTCCCCACAACACTACTAAACGAAAACAATCCAAAAATCATTAACCCAATTACTCGCCTAGCTGCAGGTAGCATCGTCGCAGGACTAATTATTTCACTAAATACCACACCACTAAAAACCCAACCAACAACAATACCAACCTACATTAAAATCGCAGCACTAACAATAACAATCTTAGGCCTACTATTAGCCCTAGAACTAACCACAATAGCCAACAAAATAACTCCAAAACCCTCCAACATTCACAACCTCTCCAACCTACTAATCCACTTCAACACCCTCACCCATCGCTCACTCCCAATAGCTAGCCTAAAATTTAGCCAAAACATCGCAACCCATCTAACCGACCTATCTTGATATGAAAACATTGGTCCAAAAGGCCTAATCAAATCACAAATCACCCCAATCACACTCATCTCTTCATCACAAAAAGGCCTCATTAAAGTCTACATAACCTCATTCATCCTATCAATCACACTATTAGTAGCAGCTACCGTACCCTAATCGCACGAAGCACCACACGAGACAACCCATAAACCAACTCTAACACAACAAACAACGTCAACAACAACCCTCAACCAGCAATTAAAAACATATCACTACCAAAGTCATAAAACCATGAAACCCCACTGGAATCTAAACGAACAACAAATAACCCACCAGCATCAACAGTACCATCACCAAAATCTTCCATACTCCATCAAGAATAATCCATCAACATAAGCCACACAACAGAAACTAAATAACACAACCCATAAACAAACGCATTTAAACCCCCTCAACCCCCAGGATAAGGCTCCGCTGCTAGCGCAGATGAATATGCAAAAATAACCAACATCCCACCCAAATAAATTAAAAATAAAACCAAAGAAATAAAAGACCCTCCCACCCCAACCAGCACCCCACACCCAAAAGCTGCTCCCAAAACCAAACTAAGCACTCCATAATAAGGAGAAGAACTACAAGAAACACCAATCATCCAAAAAACAAAGCAAAACCCAAATAAAAACATAAAATACATCATAATTCTTGCCCGGACTTTAACCAAGACTTACGGTCCGAAAAACCATCGTTGTATTCAACTACAAAAACATTAATGGCCACAAACCTACGAAAAACCCACCCAATAATTAAAATTATCAACAACTCATTCATTGACCTGCCCAGCCCATCTAACATCTCTGCCTGATGAAACTTCGGATCACTACTAGGCATCTGCCTAATTCTACAAATCATCACCGGAATCTTTCTAGCAATACACTACTCACCAAACATCTCACTAGCATTTTCATCAGTAGCCCACATCACCCGAGACGTACAATATGGATGACTCATTCGAAACATACATGCCAATGGGGCCTCCATCTTCTTCATATGCATCTACCTCCACATCGGCCGAGGACTTTACTACGGCTCTTACTTATACAAAGAAACCTGAAACACAGGAATTCTCCTACTACTCCTAGTTATAGCCACCGCATTTGTGGGTTACGTCCTACCATGAGGCCAAATATCATTCTGAGGCGCTACCGTCATTACCAACCTACTTTCAGCCATCCCCTACATCGGTAATACCCTAGTACAATGAATCTGAGGGGGCTTTTCAGTAGACAACGCCACCCTAACCCGTTTTTTCACCTTCCACTTCCTCCTACCCTTTACTATCATCGGATTAGTAATCGTACACCTACTATTCCTCCACGAAACTGGATCAAACAATCCAACAGGGTTAAACTCAAATGCCGACAAAATTCCTTTCCACCCATACTTCTCCTACAAAGACTTACTAGGATTAATCTTAATACTAACCCTACTACTAACTCTAACACTATTCTCCCCAAACCTTCTAGGAGACCCAGACAACTTCACACCGGCCAACCCTCTATCAACCCCACCCCACATCAAACCAGAATGATACTTCCTATTCGCCTATGCAATCCTCCGATCCATCCCAAACAAATTAGGAGGCGTACTCGCCCTCCTATCTTCCATCCTAGTATTATTCCTAATACCAGCTCTACACACATCAAAACAACGCTCAGCCATATTCCGACCCCTAAACCAAATCCTACTCTGATCTCTGGCGGCTGACCTTCTAACACTTACATGAATTGGTGGCCAACCAGTCGAAGACCCATTCATTATCATCGGCCAAACAGCCTCCATCCTGTACTTCACAATCCTCCTAATCCTCATACCTGTAACAGGAATAATTGAAAATAAAATATTAAACCTAAAATATTCTAGTAGCTTAACTAAAGCATTGGTCTTGTAAACCAAAGACTGAAAACCACAACTTTCCTAGAATAATCAAAAGAGAAAGACTTAAACCTTCATCCCCGGCCCCCAAAACCGGAATCTTCATTAAACTACCTTTTGACAAACACACCAAATACCTCTACCTCGCCCAGCAGAAAGAAATGACAACGTACACTCTATGTATTATCTTACATTCATTTATTTGCCACTAGCATATCACCAGTAATATTACTGCTTAATTTTATTAAAGACATAACTAGAATTGATTTGGCAGATAAATTTTTAGCTGACAGTAATGTGTCTAGGTGATGTTAGATTAATGGTTTCAGAACATAAACTTAAATAATCTCTCGCATAACATGGATTTGGTCACAGTATTGGATTATCTCTTAATTTGACTGGTCACGAGAAATAAGCAATCCTTGTTAGATAAGATACTAAGTTACTAGTTTCAAGCCCATACAGTGATGGCGTACATAACTGATTTATTCTGGCCTTTGGTTGTTTTGTCAAGCACATAAGACTAATAAAGTCCATTCGTTCCTCTTTAAAAGGCCTCTGGTTAATGTGTTCTATACATTAAATTTATAACCTGGCATTTCATGTCTTAGGCACATATATTTAGCTCTTTTTTCTCTTTCTGTTTTCAGACCCACATACCTGATGTCACCGATTAACTGAAACTGGACCCACATTCAGATTGATTGATCTTGCAAGATTTGATATGGTATTATTAAGTTAATGCTTGTAGGACATATATTTTCACAGAACCCACGACAA